CCCTTTTTGACTCTGCACCATTGATTCCACTATTATTAGTGAGCAATAATGGAACAATTCCGTCATAGAGATAGGGGACATAATTCACATGGATATAGTAAGTCTCGCTTGGGCTGCTTTAATGGTAGTCTTTACATTTTCCCTTTCACTTGTAGTATGGGGAAGAAGTGGACTCTAGAGTTACTACTAATAAAGTTGAGGAATCAAACTGTATCAATTATTTTATAGATCGTTTTGCAACGCGTTTTGAACTTTTTCAAATAAAAATATCTTCATTTCCAAATTCCATTGGATTCTAGTAGAGTAATGTATGATATGACTAATACTCTTTCAATCAAAGAGATATTTCAATGATTCCCATGTTTGTATTTCGAAAGGAAAGGGATACAGATGATAAGAAATTCATTCCAACCTAATTCTTCTGAAATTTTCTAACGGGCTTTTACCAGAATTATAGATGGATACTGAGGAAGACCCGACCCCTTTTTTATTTTTTGATTTGATTTTTTTCTTTCCCTCTTTACTGTTCAAAGAGGAAGTCGTTTTGGTAAATGTATACCCACTTTCTATGAGAAAGAAAACAATATAGACATAGCATAGTGGTTGGCTAACAAGATACTATGCATAATAAGATCTTGACTTGGGCGAGTCACATATTTATTGCGCACTTACCACTTGTTTTATTAGATTTTTGGAATTTTTGATACTTTATCAACCCATTTCATATCATGGTTCAAGCGTTAAAATCGGCGAGGTTTACTATTTATTTTATTTCTTTTCGAAATCTGAAGAAGTGCCCATAGAACTCCTGTCAATGGCTCAATCAATTATTTCTTCGAAATGCTAAAAAAACAGATTACTACGTGTTTTTCTTAAGATATGCCCATAATGCTTTTTCTTGATTCTTTCGATAGATCCCGAAATTCATATTGGATGGAAATAATAAAAAATCTAGGAATTAGAACTCTAAGAGTAAGACGATTATTTCAGAGTGATCAGAACAAATAGATGTATCAAAGAAATCGAATTTGATGCTATGTCCATTCCATATATGAAATTTATATCTACATATATGAAGATAATATTGGAGATTGATCTATATTAAGCCTTTCTCTTTATTGTAAAGTACAACTTTACAACTTTATACACTACAATAACACTAATAGATAGTATGGTAGAAAGAAAGATTTCATCTCTTTCTTTCTTACCATACTATCGGATCTCATAGAGCCGATTATAGTCCGCTCATTTCATTTAAGACGCGAAATTGGAATCCCTTTCGTTTTATTTCTTCAATCATTGATAAGAACTCAGAAATCAAGTTTCATTCAAATTAATTAATCATTTTGACTAACTGTTTTTACGTAAATGATAAGTAGAAAAGCAGTAGGAACTAGAATGAACAGTGCAGTAGCAATAAATGCAAGAATATTTACTTCCATAATCTCATCTTTTTTTTACTTCACAATAACTCGGGATTTAATCCCATAGAGATAATAAATCTTTCGCCTGTAAATTCAATGAATGAATTACTTCTCGATGATCTTGAATCGGATCAATATCATGAATAACAATATCTGCGCTATCAAATGAATTCGTCGTCGAGAATTGAATAGTATAACATAGGAAGATCTTTTATCCATACCGAATCCAAAATGGGATTCCTGAACCAATCAAAAATTCCTTGATTTATTATTATTTTTTATTCTTTCTTTTCTATAACCTACCTTAGGTTTTCCTTGTACAATCATCTGATGAAGTATCATGTGACCACCCTTTCATTTCCATTAGTCACAAACCCAAACAAACAATAGAAGCGAAATGGAAAAAGAAAGGAGTTAAGTTCTAAGCTCTGTTTTTTTTTTAATAATCTAATTTTCTTGGAAGACAAAGAAATGTGATAAAGATGATTCCCGGTATAAAAGATCTAATATTCCATCAAATTCACTATTTTTTTTAGGCTTTGTTCTTTCTTCGATGGGACCCCTAAAAAAATAGAAAAATAGGAAGGAAAAAAAAAACAAGGATCTCCTCTTGGGAATGAAATTCTGCTCCCTGTCCTCCCTTTCACAGAAAAGGGAGAGATGAATTGATGTATTTATTGGATCCTTCGGGACTGACGGGGCTCGAACCCGCAGCTTCCGCCTTGACAGGGCGGTGCTCTAACCAATTGAACTACAATCCCAGGGAAATAAGGGATCTAGCATAAATTTAAATTATTTTATATTCCTCTGTATCAGGTATTTCTCAAGGACAAGGGGGTTATACCATCTCATGGTAGATTGGCGAATTCTTGGGCATTATTGGGCCGAGCTGGATTTGAACCAGCGTAGACATATTGCCAACGAATTTACAGTCCGTCCCCATTAACCACTCGGGCATCGACCCAGGAAGAATCCATTTTAGGCTTATTGGTAATCCATAATCAACTTCCTTTCGTATTACCCTACCCCCAGGGGAAGTCGAATCCCCGCTGCCTCCTTGAAAGAGAGATGTCCTG